TGAGATAATCGTAGAAGTTCAAATCTTCTTGGGCTTATATTTAACAATTATTATGTATAATTCATTCAAAAAAAAATTAAAAATAATAAGAAGAATTATTGTTACAGTGAAATATTTATATATTTATAAATTTTATTTATAACCTGATATAATTTTAAAATTAAAAAAATATTATATTTTAGTCAGTGATTTATAATAACTGCTAATTTAATTATTACTAATATTTTAGTTAATTATTAAATTTAATTATATAATTTATATTAAAATTATAAATTATTATGAGATTACTTAAAAGTCACTCTTTACTAAGATTAGTTAATTCTTATGTAGTAGATTCACCTCAACCTTCAAATATCTCCTATTTATGGAATTTTGGTTCATTATTAGCTACTTGTTTAGTAATTCAAATCTTAACAGGATGTTTCTTAGCTATGCATTATCAACCACATGTAGATTTTGCTTTTAATAGTGTAGAACATATTATGAGAGATGTTAATAATGGTTGGTTAATCAGATATACTCATGCTAATGTTGCTTCTTTTTTCTTTATCTTTGTGTATGGACATATAGGTAGAAATATTTATTATGGTTCTTATAAGTCACCTAGAATATTAGTTTGGTCAATTGGAGTAATTATCTTAATCTTGATGATGGCTATTGCCTTTTTAGGTTATGTATTACCTTATGGTCAAATGAGTTTATGGGGTGCTACCGTTATTACTAATTTATTAAGTGCTATTCCTGTTTTTGGTCAAGATTTAGTAGAATTAATCTGGGGGGGATTCTCAGTATCTAATGCTACATTAAATAGATTCTTCTCATTACATTATATCTTACCATTTTTATTAGCAGCTTTAGCTTTAGCTCACTTAATTGCTCTTCATACACATGGATCAAATAATCCTAATGGTATATCATCAAATGGTGATAGATATGCAATTCACCCTTATTATATGTTTAAAGATCTTATAACAATATTTTTCTTCTTCTTAGCTTTATCAGTATTGGTTTTTTATTATCCAAATTTATTAGGGCATAGTGATAACTATATTGAAGCTAACCCTATGAGCACACCTGCAAGTATTGTGCCTGAATGGTACTTATTACCATTTTATGCTATATTGAGATCAATACCTAATAAATTATTAGGAGTATTAGCCATGTTTGGATCATTATTAATCTTATTAATATTACCTATTGTAGATGTATCAAGACAAAGAGGTAACCAATTTAGACCTGCTATGAAAGTAGCTTTCTGGTTCTTTGTGTTTAATTTCTTCATCTTAATGTGGATTGGATCACAACATCCTAATGAACCTTTTGTTTTTATTGGTCAAGTATCAACATTCTTCTATTTTGCATGGTTCGTAATGATTGTTCCTGTAATAGGTTTAGTTGAAAATACTTTAATAGATATAGCTACAGAATAAATATTAAAAAAACAAGTATAAACCTTATATTTATATTTTTATATAATACTCCCTCCTTATTAAATATAAATTATTAAAAGTAATATATAATATAATTTATTTATATTATTCTTAAGCAATCTACTAAAAACATAAATATGATGTGTTTTATTAAATATAATATCTATTAAATATTTACATATTAGCAATATAAATAAATAATTTTATATCAGTATGTTATTATTATTACTTCTAATAATTAATAATAACTTTAATAAAATATTTATAGTGAATTTTCATATTTTACATATAAATGTGAATATAGAATCTTTTATTATGTGATAAAGTTAATTTTTAATATTTATTTACTTTAAATATCATACGTAGAGTGTTATTTTGTTTCTTTAAATTTATAATTTTGGTAATTTTAATTAATTATGATGAAATCACATAATTTTCAATTTTTCCCTTATCATTTAGTAGAAATTTCTCCATGGCCTATAGTATTAAGTTTTGCTTTATTAAATTTAACTATCGGAGCTGTAATGTATATGCAAGGTTATTATTCTGGTGATCTTATATTAGAATTAGGATTCATATTAACTTTAGGTGGAATGGCTTTCTGGTTCAGAGATGTAGGTAATGAAGCAACTTTAGGGGGGCATCATACAAAACAAGTTAAAAAGGGATTAGAAATTGGATTCATACTTTTTGTAGTTAGTGAGGTTTTTGCTTTCTTAAGTATTTTCTGGGCTTTCTTCCATTCTAGCTTATCTCCTGCTATTGAAATAGGGGGAATATGGCCACCACAAGGAATAACACCCTTAAATCCTTTTGCTATTCCATTATTAAATACAATATTATTAGTATCTTCAGGTGCTTTTGTAACTTATGGTCACCATGCATTAATTAATGGTAACAGAAAAGATACTTTAATAGGGTTAGAATTAACTGTTTTATTTGCTGTTCTTTTCACTTTCTTACAATATTTAGAATATGCTAATGCATCTTTCTCAATCTCAGATTCAGTATTTGGAAGTGCTTTCTTCTGTTCAACTGGTTTACATGGTATCCATGTAATAGTTGGAACTATTTTTATTACAGTACAATTAGTTAGAACTATAAATTATCATTTAACAAATACTCATCACCAAGGATGTGAATCAGCTATTTTATATTGGCATTTTGTTGATATAGTATGGTTATTCTTATTTATCGCTGTATATTATTGGGGAGGTTTATAATTATAATAACAGAAGAATATAAATTTCTTTTTATTAGTATTAATTTATTTAATCTTTATTTTACCTTCACCTCTATTTAATATAATTAAATGAATAATTTAATTATAAAGAACTTTATTAATTTGTTTATTTACTGTTTAATTATTAATTACAAAATTTTAATCTCCATTCTTTACAGAATTAAACAAAATAAGTAAGATAATATACTTATTTTTAATAAAAAGTACACTATTTTATATTAAAATATAATAATTTACTTTTTCAATTATTTATTAAAGTAATTAGATTATAAAATGTCAAATTATTTTTAATTTAAATAATTAGATTTATTAAATGTCCTTAAGGGAATAAAGCTTTTAAATTACTTATGAATCTATCAATATTATTATTTTTAATTGGTATTTTAGGGTTTATTTTAAATAGAAAAAATATAATCTTAATGATTATTGCTATAGAGATTATGCTTCTTGCTGTTACTTTATTAGTTTTAATTAGTTCTTTTGGATTTGATGATAATATAGGTCAAACTTTTAGTATTTATATTATCTCAATAGCTGGAGCTGAATCAGTGATAGGTTTAAGTATTTTAGTAGCTTTTTATAGATTAAGAGGAAATATTTCTATAAGATCTTAATTTTTTTATGTATTTATCAATATTAATTTTTCCTTTATTAGGATCTTTTGTATCAGGGTTTATGGGTAGAAAAATAGGTATAACTGGAACTCATATTATTACATGTACTTGTTTAACTATTTCTTCTTTATTAGCTACAATAGCATTTTATGAAGTAGGTATATGTGGTTCTCCAGTTTCAGTTTATTTATTTAATTGGATAGATTCCGAATTTATGTCTATTTCATGGGAATTCTTATTTGATCAATTAACTGTATCTATGTTCATACCTGTATTATATATATCAACATTAATTCATATATATACAACTTCTTATTTAGCTGAAGATCCTCATAATCAAAGATTCTTTTCTTATTTATCTTTATTCACTTTTTTCATGTTATTATTAGTTTCTGGAGCTAATTATTTTGTAATGTTTATAGGTTGGGAAGGTATTGGAGTAGTTTCTTATTTATTAATTAATTACTATTTTACAAGAATTCAAGCTAATAAAGCAGCTATATTAGCTTTAACAATGAATAGAGTAGGTGATATGGGATTAAGTATAGGATTCTTTGCATTATTTGCTTTATTCGGATCTGTGGATTATTCAACAATTTTTAGTTTAGCACCTTTTATGAATGAAACAGCTATTACTATAATTAGTTTATTAATATTAATGGGAGCTATGGCTAAATCAGCTCAAATTCCATTACATTCTTGGTTACCTGGTTCTATGGAAGCTCCTACTCCAGTTAGTGCTTTATTACATGCTGCTACTCTAGTTACAGCTGGTTTATATTTATTAATAAGATCGTCTGCTATTTTAGAATTTAGTCCTACAGCATTATTAGTTATTACTTTAATTGGAGCAAGTACAGCTTTCTTTGCAGCTACTTGTGGATTAGTACAAAATGACTTAAAAAGAATAATCGCTTTCAGTACAATATCTCAATTAGGTTATATGGTTATGGCAGTAGGTTTAAGTCAATATAATGTAGCTTTAATGCATGTAGTTAACCATGCTTTCTTTAAAGCCTTATTATTCTTAGGTGCTGGTGCTGTTATTCATAGTTTCGCAGATGAACAAGATATTAGAAAAATGGGGGGTTTAATTAAATTCTTACCATTTACTTATACAACTATGTTAGTAGGTTCTTTATCTTTATTAGCTACTCCGTGGCTAACAGGTTTCTATAGTAAAGATTTAATAATAGAATTAGCCTATGGACAATACAGTTTTTCAGGAATTTATGCTTATATCTTAGGAAGTTTAACAGCAGGATTAACAGCTTTTTACTCATTCAGATTAATAAGTTTAGTATTCTTAACTGTACCAAATGGTATTAAATTTGTTTACTTAAATTCTCATGAATCTAATTTTTCTGTTGTTATTCCTTTATTCATATTAGCTTTATTTAGTATATTCTTTGGATTCGTTTTCTCTGATTTATTTGTTGGAGTGGGTTCAGATTTCTTTGCTAATTCTATTTATATTAACCCTAATAATATTTCTATTATTGAAGCTGAATTTAGTTTACCTCTAATAATTAAATTATTACCTACATTATTATCAATATTAGGTGGAACAAGTGCTATATTCTTATATCACGTATATCCCGATTTTATTATTAATTTAACTGATTCTGCTTTAGGGAAAAAATTTTATACTTTCCTTAACGGTAAATACTTTTTTGATGTAATTTATAACTATTATATTATTTCAGCTGGATTATTAACTGGTAATACCATATCTAAAATATTAGATAGAGGTGTTATTGAATTAGTAGGTCCTTATGGTTTAGCTTCTGCATTAGAAAATACTGCTAATGATATTGCTAAATTAGATACTGGTGTTATTACTACTTATTCTTTATATATAACTATAGGAATTTTATCATTAGTATTCTTAGTTTACGCACCTTTATTATTTGATACTAACATTATATCTGAATTTAGATTAATTGTTATCTATATATCAGCTTTATTCTTTTCTTTACTACCTAGTTTATCTACTAAACAATAATTCTTCTTAGTATCTTTTTTTTTTTAATTACTCTCCATATAAAAAATATAATAATATTAGTACTTTAATATTAAATTATAATAATAAAAAATATTAAATAATGATAATATTAAATATATTTAAGTTAGGGGTAATTACACTTAAGTAACAGCATCTTTAGTTTTTATACTATTAATAAATTAATATAGCCCCAAAATACTACATTTAGGAAATAAAAATAAAGACACACAATAGATAACAAACATACAAACAAAAGAAAAATGTTAACTTTATTATTAATTATACCCATGATAGGTTCTCTATTTATTTTATCTATTCAAGAAAATACTTTAAATAGTCATTCTAAAATGAGAACTATTGCTATTACCACTTCTTTAATTAATTTATTAATTTCTATTTTCTTATGGTTAAATTTCGATTGTAATACAACTCAGTTTCAATTTGTATCTGAATTTGATTATTTAACTTTTGGGCATTTAAATTTTGGTATAGATGGGATATCTTTATATTTTATATTATTAACTACTTTCATTACTCCTATTGCTATCATTTCTAATGCTTACAATATTAATTCTAACTTGAAATTCTTTTTAATTGCTTTCTTAATTTTAGAAACTTTACAATTAGCTTTATTTTTAGTGTTAGATTTATTATTATTTTATATATTTTTTGAAAGTGTATTACCTATTTTATTTATTATAATAATTGTATATGGATCAGGAGAATTTAGGTTTAGATCAGCTAATTTATTTTTCTTATATACTTTATTTGGTTCTTTATTTATGTTATTAGCTATTTTACAAATTTTTAATTTAGCTGGTACTACAGATTTCCAATTATTATCTTTAGTTGAAATTAATGCTGATGCACAAAAAATTTTATGGTTAGCTTTCTTCTTAGCTCTTGCAATTAAAACACCTTTATGGCCTTTCACAGGTTGGTTATATAGAGCTCATGCTGATAGTCCTTTAGCTGGATCTATCTTATTAGCTGCTACCATATTAAAATTTGCCACATATGGTTATATTAGAATATTAATTAATTTCTTACCTGATGCTACAAATTATTTTGGACCTTTAGTTCAAACTATTGCTATTATTACTTTAATTTATGCATCTTTAACTACAATTATTCAACAAGATACTAAAACTCTTATTGCTTATTCAAGTATTGCTCATATGAGTGTTGTTATTTTAGGGTTATTCTCTAATAATATCCAAGGTATTGAAGGTGCTATTTTATTAGCTTTAGCTCATGGATTTGTTTCTCCAGCTTTATTCATTTGTGTAGGTGGAATTATTTATGAAAGAACAGGTACTAGAATTATTAAATATATTAGAGGGTTAGTTACTTATATGCCTATTTTTACTATATTGTTCTTTACATTTACATTATGTAACACCGGAATACCTTTAAGTTTAAATTTCTTAGGTGAGCAACTATCTTTAATTGGGATATGGGAAGTTAATCCTATAATATCTTCATTAGGAGCTACAGGTATAGTATTATCTGCCTGTTATTCTATCTTCTTATATAATAGAATATCATATGGAACTTATTCACCTAACATGAATAATGTAATTGTATTAGATATTACTAGAAGAGAATTTATTATTTTAATTTCTTTATTAATACCTACAATATTATTAGGTATATTTCCTAATGTAATATTAGATTCATTACATGTTTCAGTATCAACTGTATTATATAATATATAATATAAAAATAATTATATAATTACAACTTCAATATTATCTATTATATTTAGTTTTCATCCCTCCTTTCTATTTTCAATAGATTTTTTATATAAAAGTATGAGCTGATAATATAATTTATATTTTATTAAGGATACAATCTTATATTAATATTTTTAAATTTTATTCATTACTTAAATTATTAAGTATTTATTAATATTCAGCTTTTATTTTAATAATTTTTATATTGTATCGTATCCCTTATATTAACATTATATTTTAATGGATTATTAAATAAGTAAATAAAGTAAATATAAAACATTTCATATTACTATAAAGATAATAACTCACTTTATTTATATTTTTTCGAATATGTTAAATTAAGTTAGAAAAATAACTCAAAATTTCACAAAAAAATAAAATTGGAAAATAATCAAAGAAAAATAGGTAAAATAATTCCTTTATTCTATTCAAGTTTAAAACAAAAATTATATTTATCTATGTCTATGAATCAGAAATATAAAGGAAAAGAACACAATCCTTCATATGTAATAGCAAATTTTGATGGTTTCTTTAAAAATAATTCTAAAACAAAAATAAAATTTTTCAGAAGAAAACTAAAAAGTTTACAATTTTATAGTAACCAAATAAAAAATTCACAAAAATTAAATAATTCTTTAGAATTAGTAAATATAACCAAAGAACAATTAAATACACAATCTAAAATAAATATAAATTCAAGAATAAATAATGTAAGACAAATTAATGATAATATGATAAATAAATATATTAATAATAATATTATTAATAATATAAAATTTCCTTTAAATTTATTAGTTAATAATAATTCTACAAATAATATTAAAAATATTAATTATATTAGATTGATTAGTAAATATTATCCTGATTTAGCTGTAAGTAAAAATAACATTTATAAATTTAATTGAAATAATACTAAATTAATAAGTAATATATATACTTTATTACATTCAGCTTTTATTTCAATGCGATGTTTAATTAGTCAACCTAGAATATCATGTATAAATGATAAAATATTTATTCAATTATTTTTTTACCCTGATGTTAAATTATCTAAACATATGAAAACAAAATGGAGTCAAAATATAATTAATAAGTTATTAAATAAATTAGATTATAAAACTAAAAAAGAAATTACAAGTTTATTTAAATCAACCTATTTTAATTCTAAACAAAAAATTATCAAATTATTTAATAAATTAAATTTTAATGATCAAAAAGAAGTAGTACAAAATTTCACTATGCCATCAAAACAAATAAAAAAAATAATCGATATAGTTATAAAAAGAAATGAATCATTAAAATTGTCAGATATTCAAGCTCAAAAAAGAATTATAAGATTATTTAATAATGCATTTATTAATTATAAAAAACCTATTCATTATTCTGAAGATTATTGTAATATTAATAAATTACAAAATAATTCTATGTTCTTAAATATTTATAATCATAAATTAAAGATTTTATCTCAATTATTAAGTAAAATTTTTAACAAACCCGTTCAATTAGAATTAATTAGATTACATTATCCCTTCTATGATCCTAATATTATTGTTAATTTATTATCTTATTTATCTGAAAATATTAAAATTAGAAGATTATTAGGTAAAATTTATAAATCAGCATTAATTACTAAACCTACTGCTAATATTCAAAGAAAAAGATTCTCTGTTATACCTGGTTATTTAACAGGATTAACTATTAAATTTGCTGGTAGATTTGCAACACAAAAAATAGTGCCAAGAAAAACAGTTAAAACTGAAAAAATAGGTAGTTTAGCTAGAAAAAAAGCAGTATTGGTTGAAACTGCCAGATTTTCAAATAAAAATAAAAGAGGTTCATTTAGTATATCTGTATCAACAGGTTTATATTTAAATAATTTTTTGAAATAAAAATATAACTAGTTTTAGTGAATCTCTTAGAATTTTTATGGTTTATATTATATAATTAACTTTTATTGTATATTTTTATTATTTATATTTAGAATATATAATTTAGCTATTAAACCCCTTTTATTATTAATTATTCGCGATTAATAGCGATTAAATACTTATAAATATAAACACTTATATTCATAAGTACGTAAATAAATGTATTATAAAAATAAAATTTTTTAATTCATACTATTTATTATTTACGTTTTTATTGATTTCTTGTTCAAAAGGAACTCTACCTTTATTTTTAAATTTAATAAGATTCAGGTCAAAAATTCTAGGTAAAACCTACTTAAGTATTAGTAACATTGTTAATATTTAATGAATTCAGCCTTTAGTTGTAATATCTAAATATTACGAACGGTCAAACGTAGGCAAAATTTTAATTTACGTATGAAAAATTTATTATTAAACATTTTAGCTTTTGGTGCTATTCTTTCTAGTTTATTAGTTATAACTTCAACTAATCCAGTGTTAGCTGTTATATATTTAATTTCAGTTTTCTTTAATATTGCTGGTTATTTAATTTTATTAGGTGTTGAGTTTATTGGTATCTCTTATATCTTGTTATATGTAGGAGCTATAACTGTATTATTTTTATTTGTAATTATGATGATTAATATAAAATTAACAGATATTTTAGAAACAGGATCTCAATATACACAAAATTTCCCATTGGCATTAGCTATAGGTTCTTTATTTATTTATATATTATTCACTATATTACCTTTCCAAATTAATAATGTATCTGTTATTTCTATGTTCTTTGATTTAACTAATATTATAAATAGTTTATTCTTAACAGTTAATAATTCATCTTTAGTTAACGTATTAACTACATTTAATCCTTCTATTGCTGATATAACTATTACTAACTTTTTACATATTGAAGCTATAGGACATAATTTATATACATACGGAGCAGCTTTATTATTAATCTGTAGTATATTATTATTATTAGCAATGGTAGCTACTATTTTTATTTCTAGAAAATCTAGATTCTAGTATTGTAATAGAATATAAATAAGAATATTTTTATTACTTATAACATTAATTTAGCCATAAAATTAATACAGATTTAATATTTTAAACCCCCTCCAATTTAAATTTTTTTAACTTGAATTAATAAAATATTATAAATTATTATACAATTGTTGTATATAATTATATATAATGTAATATACATAAAAGTATAAAGATATATAAATTAAATATTATAAAAAAAAAATATAATATATATTATATTTAATTTAGACTGTATCTATATAAGGGTATTTAAGGTTTTAATGATTTTTATTAGTTTATTAATATTAATTATGGCTATTGCCATTCCTTCTATTAGAAAGAATTTGTCTCCTAATTTATTTATACGATTAACTACTATTATATTTATTTATGCCGCAGGTTTATCTTTAAATTCTTTATATATTCAATCAATTGAATCAGGTTTAGGTATATATAGTGGTTTATTCCATGTAACTATAACATCACAATTAATAGATATCTTTATATACATTATAGGAGCTTTAATATTAACAGCTTGGCCTATATTTAATAAACATCTATTAAAAAATAGTTACAATACTAATTTAAAATTAGAATCAGATAAATTAACTTATGTAAATAATCCAGCAACTGAATATTCTTTAATAGTAATATTTAGTAGTTTAGGATCTTCATTATTATTATCATCAGCAGATTTTATATCAATGTATTTAAGTTTAGAATTACAATCTTTTGGTGTTTATATCTTAGCTACTTTATATAGAGATTCTGAATCAGCTACTGCAGCAGGATTAAAATATTTCTTATTAGGTGGTTTATCATCTTGTGTGATACTATTAGGAGTAGCTTTAATTTACTCATATTCAGGGGTTACTAATTTTGAATCTTTATATAGTTTAAGTTCTGTTTTACATGCTTTCACAATCCATGAAACTGTTTCATTAGGTATAACATTAGGAATTATATTTATTTTTTTAGGTTTATTATTTAAAATAGCAGCAGCACCTTTACATAATTGGGCTCCTGATGTTTATGATAATAGTCCTACTATTGTTACTATTTGGTTAACTATAATGCCTAAAATATCTATTATATTTTTACTATTTGAAATAATAAATGGATTAAGTTTATCAACTTCTTTCTTAGTATTAGATAATATTAATTTCTTACCATTATTTTTCTCAAATTTTGCTAAATATCAAATAGTAGAAATTAAACATTTGTTATTAATAAGTGCTTTATTATCTTTAATTATAGGTACAGTTGTTGGATTATCACAAATAAGAATTAAAAGATTATTAGCTTATAGTACTATTTCTCATGTTGGATTTATTTTAATTGCTTTAGCTATAAATTCAGCAAGTTCAATAGAAGCTTTATATTTCTATATAATCCAATATAGTATAACAAATTTAAATGTATTCTTAATCTTATTAGCGTTTGGATATATTATTAATAAAAATAATTTAATTAATAATAACTTAATTAATTCAGATATTAATTTTATATCTCAATTAAAAGGGCAATTTTTCCATAATCCTATTTTAAGTTTAAGTTTAACTATATGTTTATTCTCAATGGCTGGTGTTCCACCTCTAATTGGTTTCTTTTCTAAATATTATGTATTATATTCTGCTATTGATAGTCAATATTATTTAATGGCTGTTGTTGCTATATTAACTAGTATTATAAGTGCATCATATTACATAAAAATAATAAGAGTATTACATACAGAAGAAACAAATGCTAACTCAAATATTACAGAAAGTAATGAATTAGTATTAAATAATTTCCATAGTTTCTTAATATCTAGTTTAACATTAGGGATATTATTATTCTTAATTAAACCTGCAATAATTTTAAATAGTGTTCAGTTACTATCAATGTTATTATTTCAATAAATACAATATATCATGAATAATATAATGACATTATTTATATTTGTTCCATTTTTAGCTTTTGTTTTATTAGCTTTAAATCTATTATTAGCACCTAAAAATGCTTATGAGGCTAAAGCATCTGCTTATGAATGTGGTTTCTTAGCTATTGAAGGACAAACTAGATCTACTTTTCAAATTCATTTTTATATTGTGGCTATGTTATTCTTAGTTTTTGATTTAGAAATTTTATTATTATTTCCTTTAGCTGTTACTTTATATCAAGTAAGTACTTATGGTTTTGTAATAGGTTTAATCTTCTTCTTTGTATTAACCATAGGATTTGTATTAGAAATAGGATCTGGAGCTATCTCTTTAACTAATACTCATGAATAATATTATCCTTAGATTTTAAATTAATATTGTAGTTACTCTCCCCTCCTTTTTAGTTTTAATATAAAAACTATAGTTTAAGGTAAAAATAACCTAATTATCAAATTTCTCTTAAAATTCTAATATTAATAACCTAACTTAAAAGAAGTTTATATATTAATTATATTTATTTTGAAGGAGAGGTGATCCGATTGGTAATGGTGGTTCTCTGTAAAAGAATTGGTCTTAGACCACATTAGGTTCGATTCCTAAACTCTTCAATTATTAAGATAAATATATTTATAAAAATATATATATATTATAGAATATACCTTGTAATATATATATTTTATTTTAAGACTGTAGCATAATTGGTTAATGCAGTTCGCTCATAATGGATATTATAAGGGTTCAATTCCCTTCGGTCTTATAAGATTAGAGCTAATAAGAAAGGGTACTTGGTCGAGTCTGGTTTATGGCGCTCGTCTTGAAAACGAGTACTCCAAAAGAGTCGTCGGTTCAAATCCGACAGTGCCCGTGGTTTAAGAAATATAAAAAAAAATATGTAATTAATTTAATTGAATAAAAAATTAATTATTCATAATTTTTTTAAAAGAGATATAAAATATTGTGAAAACATATATAATAAGACAATTAATATTTAATTGTTCAATTTTTAGTAAGAATTTAATTTTGGTTCCGATTGAACGTTATTCAGTAGTTTTAAGACATGCAAATCGTTATTTCTGATAGTAAATTTTATTTATTCTAAGAAATAAGGTGTAGAGGTGAGTATAGTAAATAAGATACCCTGTGAGTCTCCGTAAATAGGGGATATTTAATCAGAAAAGAAAATAAAATAGTCTTACAAATTTTATGAGTATTTTCGTATTATAATTAATGTAACAATTTAAATTAAAACTATGATTTTTAGGAGTTATGTTAATATAATTATTTCTAATATCTTTATTTTTATAATTATTTATTATTTGACTAATTAAGCAAATTAATAAATTTAAATGATGTGTTAGGAATAAATGATTAAGGTAAATTTTAGCTATTTTTTACTTTAAAAAGGAAATTTTCTGCTTTAGGATTCTATTTACTTTGATTATGATAGTTGGTAGTGGTAACGGCCTACCAAGTCTACGATCAAAAGCCAAGTTTGATAGAACATATGGCCACATTGGGAGTGAAAATACCCCAAGTAATATAAAATTACCTGCAGTCAAGGATATTAGTCAATGCTCGCAAGAGTGAACTAGCTAACTGAAATCTTAATTTTTAATATTAAGATAAGGTAAGAGAAAATAATGATATTATCTTACTATTAGTGTCGTCTAAATTTGGTGCCAGAAGACTCGGTAAGACCTTAGACGCAAACGTTAATCATCATAATCAGGCGTAAAGGGTGTGTAGGCGGCTTAAAAAATATATAATTATATTTATTATAACAATAATAAATTCTTATAGCTAAATTAATTATATTCTAATTATAGCTAGAATCTAAAAGAGGGTAAGCTAAACAACATAATTAATTAGGACTGACAACTTATAATAATGTGGAGTACTAAAGGTTAAAGCTATTTATCTACTTAAGATTGACGCTCAGAAACGAAGGGGAGAATAAGAAACTTAGATTAGAGACCTAATTATCTCTCTCAGTCAACGATGAATGGTAGTTATTAAAAAATTAAATATAATAATAAATTAATATATAATATTATATATATTTATTTTATAAAATATTAGTGACGAGGTTAACACGATGACCATTCCGCCTTGTTAGTAAGACTGCAAAGTTGAAAACAAAAAAATTAGTCGGTCTTGAAGCAAACGAAGTGAAGCATGTTATTTAATACGATAATCCGCGTAAAATCTTACCAGTTCTTGTATAATCTTATTGATATTTATTTAAAATCGAATAAGTTATTGAAAAGCATTTTTCTATCTCTTTTTATATTAAGTAAATTATTATAAGATTACAGGTGTTGCATGGCTGTCGTCAGTCCGTGTCGTGAGAAGTTTGGTTAAATCCGTAAACGGACGAAATCCCTAGTATTAATTTATACATAATACATAATAGTGTTGATAAGATGCTAGTTGGGGCTAAGACAAGTCATTATGGCCCTCATGAACTGGGCTATAGACGTGCCACAAAAACTTTTACAAAGTGATGCAATTCTGTCCCTAAATTATTTAGATATTATATATCTTGAAAAATTCAAGGAGTAAGGAGGAGCTAATCATTAAAGAAAGTTAACTATTAAATTAGTTGAATTGTCATCTGAAATTCGGTGACATGAAAAAGGAATTTCGAGTAATCGTTGATCATTACGCAACGGTGAATTAAGCATTCAGGATGAACTAACCGTCTGTCGCTGGGAAGGAGCTCGATTTTTAGGAAGATGTGCATTGTTCTTATTTTTCTTATTTCAATTAAATATAAGGTATAAATTAACCTTTATATTGAGAATTAGTTTAAGATTAGGTTTTTCTTAATTGGATAAATAGTACATGCTTAATAACTATTTGAATATATTATTACTCAATAGTAACATATATAATAATATATAATCTGGTCTAATCTAAATTTATAAACGTTATTGTCAAGAAAAAACTGAACCCAACGAATTAAATTGAGTAACATCTCAAAAGTCATAGCAAGGTAGCCGTACTGGAAGGTGCTGCTGAAAAATAAAACGAAGAGTATATAACCCCCCTCCAGTTTTTAATATACAAATATTTTAATTAACTTAAAATTTTAATTAGGGTTTGAATAATTATTACAAACAAATAGTAATTTAATATTATTTATTTTAGGGGGTTAGCTGAGTGGTATAGCAGTAAATTTACACTTTACAGACAGAGTTTCGATTACTCTACTCCCTATATTAATAAGGAAATATAATATTAAAAAGAAAGTATTTACAATTTAATTACCTTTAATTAATTAATAATTAAATTAGTAAAAAATATACATATTGTATATATTATCTCCACAAGTATGCCGTAATCTCAGGTAACCGGGTAAATCTTAGGCATTTATGCTTATAGCACTTAAGAGTTCGAGTCTCTTTACTTGTAATTTACTACCCATGTATTCTCTATTCGTTAATTTTTTAATATTTTAGACCAAAATTTTTTTCCAAATTTTTAGTTAACTTACATTACCTTTTCTACATTTTAATTATTTTTCAATTAGAGAATATAACCATACAATATTGTCATCGATACTTTTATATTTTTAATTAAAAAATAGATTATAAAAATTGGAGTAGTATAGAGTTCGAGTCTCTTTACTTGTAATTTATTTTCAAAAAGAAGTAGAAAGCATCTTTAGCTTAATGGTATAGCATTTGTCTTCGAAACAAGAGACTATTGGTTCAATTCCAATAAGATGTTAATATTTATTTCAATTCTTATCAGATTCGAACTGATATTTTCTGATTAGGAATTTAGATATGGAGAGGAGTTATAAATTAAAACTTAAACTGGTTAAATTATAAAGTAAAGGTATTAAATAAAAGTATATTTATATATAATAAAGCTAGTAAAGAGATTATAATTACTATTAAATATTTTATTAAATAAAATATTTTAAATTTTCTTCTTAATTCAAGCAATTTATATATTCTTGGATATCTTTCTTTAATATTAAATTTTTCGATTAAGTAATCACTAAAACATATACTCATTAAATCTAGCAATAAGATTAAAATAAGAATTATAGCAAATATATGAGTAATAGCTAAAGTTTGAAAAACATTTAAAGTATTAAAATATGTTTGTATTTGATTAAATATATCATAAGGAATAAATTCTGATTTTAAACAATCATCTATTTTATTAATTATTTCTAATAATTCTTTATTAATATCTTTCATTGTATTATTAACTTCAGACATTGAACTTTCATCAATGCTTTTATTTTCTATTATATTTTTAATTTTTGTATTTAATATTTCTAATTTGCTATCGTTATTCTCTTGATCTTCTAAACTTTTTCTAAGTATAACCTCTAATTTAGAATTATTTTCTGAAATTAAATTACTTATTTTTGTTGATAAATTTTGATTTACTTCTTTTTCAATTTCTAAATTTACTCTTAATTTATTTATTGTAGATAAATTACTGATTGAATTAAAAACACCAACGCTTAAACTTACTAAAGAAAGATTTTTTATTACTTTTTGAAATATTTGGTTTATATTATTTGTATTCATTAATAAAATTATTAGACTATGGTATTTTACCAATAATAAAAGTATTATATTTATAATACACTTTTAATATTAAAAGTGATCAATAAAATGATCTAATATATTTTTAAAATATATTAATATAGCGGCTAATTCCGCAGTCATTTATATAAACAATGAAAATAATCTTAAAATTTTTACAATTCATATTCAAATCCCTTGCAACTATTTTTTCTAAATTAGGTGCACAGTATACATATAATAAATTATTTAAATATTTAATGAAGTATAAATTCATATTTATAATATGGAAACCTCTTAAATATATATTTAATAATTTTATCTTATTTATAAAATTATCTAGTTTAATTATTGCTATCTTTTCTTTATTTAATTTCTCTATTATTTATTATGATTATGATATATTAGAACATATTAATGATTTAATTAGTAAGATTATTAATTATATTAAAACATTATATAATAAATGGTTATATAATGAAGATGATAAAGAAATAACTGAACCTATAGATTTCTTACATTATAGAAAAAAGATAAAAGTTATAGATAAAACAATTCAACAATCACCATCTAATTCATATTGGATATTCCCTTTGATATTAATTGGATATGGTGCTATTTATTATTATAATTCTGAAATAATGGAAATCTTAGATCCTATTATAAATAAAACAGGAAATAATTTACCTGATGAAACTATATCTGTATTTATTATAGGCACATTTATTTACAAAGGTATAATTTTCTCTATAACTCATATAACTGGATATGATTTAAATATCTTTACAAATGATGATAACCAACCTAATGATGATTCTCCAATGGATCATTATTTTAAAGATGAAGATGAATTAGATAATCCACCTCAATTATTAACTGATACTGAAAGAAGAGAATTAGAAAATTATCAAAGAAATATTATAAATGAATGGAGATCAGAAGATAATATTAATGAACCTAATGAATCCTTACAAGATAATGAACAAACTCCTAGATTAAGATCAACTAATTTACCTATTGAAACTCCAAGAGCAGGTAGAAGTCCTTATGAAAGAGTTAGAATACAACAAATTGATACAAATTCTGTAGAAATTAGAACAGAAGAATGGATATAATAGAAACCCTCTCTTTTTAAAACCCCCCTCCGATACATAAAAAATTTATAATTATTTTTTATTAAAAATATAAAAGTATCGATGACAATATTGTATAACATCAAATAATTAATGAGTATTTTAAAGGGGTTATTAAGGATTACTAGCAAATTTATATAAAAGGAGGCTCCACAGCCAAAAGTCTACATATTGCTTATAATTATAAAAATTGAATAAATTTTAATAAGAATAAGAAAACTACGAAATGAGACAATCCTAAGGGAAACCTTTTATTTGTACTTCCTGAAGTAAAACATTTCATTAAGGAAAGGAAAGGAAATCAACCGAGACTCCGAAAGTAATGGTGAGTGAAATCGGATTAGCCAAAATCTAACAAATAAAAAAAAATTATCACTATAACATTAAAGTAAACTTATTAAATTCTTTTTAATTTATAGCTTGTGTAAAAAAAATAAATTTTAAGTTAAAAATATAAAAATTAGTCAAAATAAATTAATTGAATTTAAATTTAATGGTGGAATATAGCTAATAGATTATTTTACATAATTTACTTATTATTTATAATAAGTAAATGCTTGATGAGTATAGATAGATATGATTAATTATATTTAATATAATTTTTACATAGTAATTACGATTACAACTAAGAAGGTGAATTTATAATGAGACCTGTATTTTATAAGTTAGATTTTATTATTTAAGTACGATGGGAGTAAACTTGTCGGAATATAGGGGAACCATCCTCTAAGGCTAAGTATTTATAAATTTAGCGATAGTGAAAAGTACCGTGAGGGAAAAGTTGAAAAGAGTGTAGGATAGTATTACTTGTAAAAATAGAAATAAAGATACAGATAATATTAGTTCTTATCGAACATTGTTCGAACGAATGTAAATAACACGCAGTGAAATAGATCATGAATTAGTAACTCTATAAGCAGTCAAAGTCACAAAAATGAAAATTTGGAACGTGACAATGGCGTACCTTTTGCATAATGGGTCAGCAAGTTAATAGAAGTAGCAAGGTTTAAAGCCTAAGCGAAAGCGACTATATTAAAATATATATAATAATATGGGCTAAGTTACTGCTATTAGACCCGAAGCCAGGTGATCTTTCCAAGAACAGATTAATAAAGGATCGAACGGTTGAATGTTGCATTATTCTCCGAAGATTTTTGGAAAGCGGTGAAATGCCAATCTGACCTGGTGATAGCTGGTTTTCTACGAAACATATTTTAGTATGACATCTACACAATATTTATGGAGGTACAGCACGGTAATTCCATACGAATATTAATTATAATTTAATAGGAGTTTAATTTGCGGGGACTTAAAAATCTTACCAATGGAAATAAATCTCGGAATTACATAAATAGATGGTAGATATTCAGACTATTCATGATAAGTTGGATAGTCAAGACGGAAACAGCCGTGAACACTGATTAAGGTCCCGAATGATTATTAAGTGAAATAAAGGAAGTGACAAATTGAATGCAGTTGAAAAGTGAGCCTGGTAGTCGCTACTTATAATGAACGTGTATCAACGTATCAGCCCTTAGATTGTTGCTCCGAAGATTTAACGGGTCTAAAATAATCAACCGATATCGTGTTAATTTTAAAGATAGGTATTTTATTCTATATTTAAAATATAGGTAGTAGAACATTCAGATAATTCAAAGAAAATATACCTCTAGGAAAGGAATACAAACCTAAAATTGACAGTGTTACATTGTTTATAAAATAGGAATCTGAAGAGATAATGCTGACATGAGTAACGTAAAAAGAAAGTTTAAACTTTCTCGCCGAATACGAAAGGGTTATTAGCTAAAGATTAAATCTACTAATGTTAATGCGGTCTCTAAGGTACAAAACCAACGTTTTGACTGATGAGTTTAGCTTTGAAAGTCCACATGGAGAAAAAAATTTACACATAGAATTTCCTTATCAGTAATTATAAGGATAGAAGATTAAGTTTAATAAAAATTAAGACAATTTATTAGATTTAATATTGAATTGTTGTTTGTATTATATTAAGTGCATATTTAATATAATTATAATATTTAAATATTATAGTAGATTTTATATTAATTGGGGCCAGGAAAAAGATGTTTTTGAATAACTTCGATTCTATATTCTAATTTAGTCTTATAATTTTATAAATTTTATATAACAAAAATAATATAAATTGTATTTAAATAAGATCAAACTAGTCATTTGATTATTATTAAATATTTATTTTTATATTTGTATAAGCAAAACCCCTAAATTAGTAGAAGTTAAATTATTTTATATGATTTAGTGAGAGCTGATTAATAAGTAATTTAATGATTTAGGTTAATTTTATTTAAGTATAGTTTCTAAGCACAACCGTACCCTAAGCCGACACAGGTTCGTAGGTAGAGAATACTAAGGCGTAGAGCTAAAAGTTGTTAAGGAACTCGGCAAATTATCCTCATAAGTTCGACAAGAAGAGGAACCATGAATTTTAGTAAGTTAATAACTCCTATTAATTTATTTATATGGTGGCACAAAATCGGAAGCCCCGACTGTTTACTAAAAACACAACTATCTGCAACTATGAAAATAATAGTATAGGTAGTGAGATTTGCCCAATGCCATTTAAATAAGTAATAATAATGGGTAACTGTTTCTTTACGAAAAATTGGTTAATAGCGGTCTTAACTATGAGGATCCTAAGGTAGCAAAATAAATTGGCCATTAAATGTGGTCCAGTATCAATAATTTAACGATGGCTTCACTGTCTCTACAACTTGCTCAGTGAAATTGAATTACCCGTGCAGATGCGGGTTACCTCAAAGAGGACGGGAAGACCCCATGCAGCTTTACTGTAGCTAGTTATCATATAAAAAGTTTTATAACCTCGGTTATACAGATAATAGGGAGTCGATTAGACATCTATGGAAAACCTTAGGTCTGAGGTGGAACTGGTATTTATCTTCTTATTTATAAAATTTAAGTTGAAATAGATGACTAGTTGGCAGTTTGACTGGGGCGGTCGTCTTTAATAGAGTAGCAAAGTACATCCAAATAGATTAAAAATTTAAATAATATTACCTATTTAAATAAAATGGGTAATATACTCACAAATTAAATTATATTGTTAATTATTAAAAATAATTACTTAAAATCAATTTTATATTTCATTAATAAGGTATGCTAGACATTAAATGGAGGTTAATGAACCATGAAAGGTTCTGTAGGGTGCAATGACGGTAAGCATGCTTAACTGAAAGACTTAATAGTCGAACAGATACGTAAGTAGGGCATAGTGACCCTTTGCTATATTATGGAATAGACAGGGATCAATTGATAAAAGTTACGCTGGGGATAACAGCCTAATAGCCAGCGAGAGTACACATTGTCCTGGCTGTTTGGGACCTCGATGTCGACTTAATTTATCCTCCAGGGGCAAAACCTTGGAAGGGTTCGGCTGTTCGCCGATTAAAAAATTACATGAGTTGGGTTTAATACGACGTGAGTCAGTATGGTCCCTATCCTTTTGAGGGACAAATAGTAAAAAGGGGTAGACCTTCTAGTACGAAAGGACCAATAGGCTGTGTTTCTCTAGTGTACCAATTGTAATATTAAATAATTTGTAAAATAAGAAAATTAAGAAACTTAAACAGATTATAAAACTTTGCATAGTTGGGTAGCCACAAACATATTAGATAATTACTGAAAGTATATCAAGTTCGAATCTATCCCCTAGATACTATCATTGGATTTCTCTTTGTTAACTATCACGAGTGGTTATTATTACTTTCCTAATTTTAATCATTTCTTGTAATCGGTATAAAATATATATACTACAATTTTATACTATAGTTATTCTATAATGATAAAAAGTATTTAAATATATATATGTATATTACGTATATTTAACAATATGAGTTACAAAATATTGTAATAATACACAAAGAGATTAAAAATCCATAAATAAAGAAATAGATCATTTCTTAGATAGGATGCAAATGAATTGATTGTAAAATCGTAAGTTTAGCATTACTAATTTTTAAAATAGACTTGATGTTTTAGGTTGTCAAATTTAATAAAAATAATGTTATTTTTAATAAATAAATATTATTTTATTACTTTTTTTTTAATGAAACTATTCTATAATAGTTATTATTCATTAATATAATATATTAAGATCATTGTTCTTAATATACAAATATTAAAAGGAACAAAAAATTATTCTTCGATTTTATTAAAAGAATTTATATAAATATATACAATAAATTTTTTAATAAAAGAATTGATTAAGATAAATCTTAGTATACTTAAATTTTAATATAAAATTATTTTATCTAAGTATAATATTTATATTAGATAGAGATTTTATATTTATCAAGTATAAACTCAGTTTTATTTAAATATATAAATAAATAATAATACTGTAAAATTAAACTAAGACTGATAGATTTTAAAAAATTTTTTTAAATATAAACAATGTTAAAAAATATATCAATTTTAAATACTTTATACAATGATGCTCCTCAACCTTGGCAAATTGGATTCCAAGATTCTGCTTCACCAGCCTTTACTGGTATTATTGATTTACATAATTCTATTTTCTTTTATTTAATTGTTATATGTGTAGGTGTTTTCTGGGCTTTAGGGTCTATTGGATACTTCTATAATTATAATAATTCTCCTATTGTTCATAAATATCTTAACCATGGTACTTTAATAGAATTAATCTGGACTATAACACCAGCTTTAATTTTAACAATTATAGCCTTTCCTAGTTTTAGATTATTATATTTATTAGATGAAGTAACTTCACCAACTATAACAATAAAAGTAGTAGGTCATCAATGGTATTGGTCATATGAATATAGTGATTATGTAACAGAAAGTGGACAATCTATTGAATTCGATTCATATATGATTCCTGAATCAGATTTAGAATTAGGTCAATTTAGATTATTAGATGTGGATAATAAAATGATTATCCCTGTAGATTGCCATATAAGATTAATTGTTACAGGTGCAGATGTAATCCATAGTTTTGCTGTACCATCATTAGGTTTAAAAATTGATGCTACACCAGGTAGATTAAATCAATGTTCAATCATAGCTGAAAGAACAGGAACTTTCTATGGTCAATGTTCAGAAATTTGTGGTACATGGCATGGATTTATGCCTATAGCTGTAGAAGCAGTTTCAGTTCAAGATTACTTAGCTTGGGTAGATTCAATGTAATAATGATAATTTATTTTTAATAAAATTAGAATAATAGTAATTTGCTCCCCTCCTATTATTCTTTTTTCTATAAAGTAGAAAATTTATAATTTATTAAAATTTATAAAATTTAATAATAAAATAACACATATTGTATCATTATATTTTTATAAGTAATTAATAACATGAAAGAAATATTAATTATTTTAATTTATTCTTTTTTAAAAGAGATTTATAATTTATATTATTTCATTTGTATTTTTTAGTTTTATATATTAATAAATTTAAGGGGAAATCTGATAATTGGTAATCAACTGTACTTGCACTACTGTAATGATAGTTCGAGTCTATCTTTCTCCATATCTTAAATATTTAGAGTAAATTAATAATAACAAAATATTTATAAGCTTCGGTTGCTTAAGGGTTAAAGCGTTCGTCTGAAGATCGAAAGACAGTGGTTCGACTCCATTCCGAGGCATTCTATTGTTTAATTAAATTTAATATAAGCCTGAATAGTTTAATTGGTAAAATTACTTACTTGTAATAAGTCGTTGGCGGTTCGAGTCCACCTTTAGGCATATTAAACCAATAAAAGAGTATGTATAAAAAAAATATAAAGCTAATTAATTATTAAATATATTAATGTTTTGTTTATGAGTTATAGTATAATTGGCAAGACGTCTTCCTTTGGCGAAGAATTTCCTCGTTCGAATCGGGGTAACTCAAAATTGAGTTATATTCTGATAATTTAGGGGTTTTATTCTAGTTAATAAGTTTATAATAATAAAAATTTATACTTATTAGTTTAAAAATTGTTTAATATCTTATTATAATATCTTCCTTAAGTTATAAGTATACAAGTTGGAAGTGTAACTCAAAAGGTAGAGTGTTTCACTTTTAATGAAACGGTTGAGAGTTCGAATCTCTTTACTTCCTTTATATTAATTATTGTCTGTATTAATATACTTTTTATATTAGCGATATAAATTAATTAATTAAAGAGCATAGTATAATTGGTAATATAGTGATCTCCAAAATCGTTGTTAGGTGTTCGAGTCGCCTTGCTCTTGAAAATTAAACAGGGTCCTTAGCTTAAAAGGTAAAGCTTCTAATTGTCACTTAGAAGGATATCAGTTCGAATCTGGTAGAACTCGAAAAAAAAAATATAGAAAATAACTGAATAAAATAAATATTATACTAAATAATTATACTTACTATACTAATTAAAAGAGTAATATTATTTAAATTATAATATACGTCAGACACTATCTTTAAATTATACATTTTATAATACTATGTTAGCTGCAGCAAAATTCATCGGTGCAGGGTTAGCTTGTTCAGGTTTAATTGGTGCCGGGTTAGGTATCGGTCAAATCTTTGCTTCATTAATCGCTTCTACTGCTAGAAACCCTCAATTAAGAGGACAATTATTCGGTTACGCAATTTTAGGATTCGCCTTAGCCGAAGCTACAGGATTATTCTCATTAATGATTGCTTTCTTATTATTATACTCATAATTAAAATTTAATTAAACTTAAATATTAATTAATTAAGTAGTTTAATTATATCTATCACCCCCTCCACATAATTAAAAAAAAAAAAAAAATTATTAATTAAAAAAAAAACATAAATTAAAAGAAGGATATAATTTATGTTTTTAATTTTCTAACGAGTATAGTTAAGTTGGTATAACCTCTACCTTCCAAGTAGATGTGATCAGTTCGAGTCTGATTACTCGTATAATCAAATAGGGTAAGTTTACATCAAAAAATTTTTAACTATTATTTTTCAATACAATAATTATATTCTTAATATAAATTAAGATGAATGTAATAACTATCTAAAAACATCAAATTTCTGTTTTTATTAATTAATTATTATTTAAAACCTAAAAGAGGTAGGATTAGTTTAATTGGTTAAAATGACGTCTTGTGGCGACGATGTTCAGAGTTCGAGTCTCCGATTCTACCCTTATAAATAATATTTACTTTTATTTAAATTAATTTAACTTAAAAGTAAAATAAAATATTAGGTATGATTAAAATTTATTAAATTTAAATATTTATTTGTTTACCGAAAAAAGGAATTGAACCTTTGTTTTACCATCATGAAGGGTACGTTCTACCGTTAAACTATTTCAGTTAAAAAGTTAAACATAAAAAGAATAAATTAATAAAAAAAGTTAGTAATAAGGAGTTAGAATAAATATCTATAAGACAGTTTTTGTTAATATAAATTTTTCTGATCGATCTAATATATAAAACATTAATAAATATTTAGAATATTTATATTTATGTTTATCTCAGGTTAAATAAAGGGTTTTCTATTTTTTCAAAATTAGATCATGTTTTAAATAAAGTTAACAAACTTCAGTGTTAGATTTTTTTAATTTCTTTTATCTAATTTAAAATTTTCTCTGAGAATACCATCAAATTACTTTGTATTTTACACTAAAACTTTATTTATAAAAAATTAATAATTATTAATTTATACCTTGAACCTTCCTGAATTTATTATGTGTTATTACTAAAAATGTAAGTAATTAATAAAACACAATTAAATTTAAATCCCAGTTTTAGACTTCTAATCTCTCTTTTAAAAAAAAAAGAGTTAATATACTTAATAAATTTAATTTCTATATTAAAATTCTTTATAAGAATAATTTAAAAATATTCGGAGGGGTGAAATAAAATAAAATTTAAGATTAATGTAATTCGATAGCATCTTTAATATAAGAACATACTAAAAGAACAAATACATAAGCTTGGATAAATGATACAGCTAATTCTAATCCTGTAATAGCTAAGAATAAAGTAAATGGTAATAAAGTTAATACAAATATTATTAATCCACCTGAGAACATTTTAAATAGGAAAGTAGATAAAATTTTTAACAATGTATGACCAGCTACCATATTGGCAAATAATCTTATACCTAATGAGAAAGCTCTAGCTAAATAACTTATTAATTCAATTAAAACTAATAAAGGCACTAAAGCTAAAGGTGTTCCCGAAGGGATAAAGAATGAGAAAAAGTGAATTTTATGAATAGATAAACCTAAAATAGTTACACCTATTAATATAGTAAAAGATAATCCTATTGAAACTATTATTGATGTTGTAATAGTAAATGTATAAGGTATATTTCCAACTAAATTAGAACATAAAATAAATAAGAATAAAGAATAGATAAATGGTAAATACACTTCTCTACCTATTTGATCTCTTACTATAGTATTAATACTTGCAAATAAACTTTCTAATAAGATACTTTCTTTATTAGGTATTAATTTCATTTTTTTATTAAAGTTTAAATTAGCTTTATCTTTACCACTATTTTGATGTATAAATAAAATAAGAGATAATACTAATACTGAAAATATAGCTGAATTTGTAATAGTAAAAGATGTATTAAAGAATAAAGGTGAACTATAACTAGCTAAACTAACTACTTCGAATTGTTCTAATGGAGAATTTATAAATAAATTATTTAAGTTATTTAAGAACATTTTTATTTAAATTTTTATTTTTTATTAATTGTGTGCTTAGTTTTAATAAATTCTTAATCTATATGAAAAAATTTTAAATTAAGATACTTATTCTTTTAGCACTATTTGTTAAAACCCCTAAAATTTACTTTTAATTATTGCAAAGTGAATATAATAACTTCTTATAAAATTAAACTATATTAAAAATATTTATAATAATAAAGTTAACTGATTTATTCTTATAATCCATATTTATTTTCTAATTTTTTATACCTTTTTTAATTAACATATTCCTAATTTTTTTTTTTTAATTTAATAGTATTAAAGATGGTACTTTAATATTATAACAATATATTTTAATAATGTTATTAATTTATTTAAGGAGGGGGTTTTAAGTTATAAGATTTTAATAGATAATTATAATGTGACATTTAGTTCTATTCTCTTTTATAGGTCACTATTAAAAAGATTGTTGTCCTTTTTTAAACAATTATAATAATAATTATTTAAATTTATTAAGATTGTACAGGTAACATATTAAATGCATGGAATGGTATTGGACTAGCTAATGACCATTCTAATGTATTAGCTGATTCAGCTTCAGTATCGTATTGTGATAACGATGTGAAGTAAGCAGGGATAGCCCAAGGGTTATTATTTACTTCTTTACCATTTACGAAAATATCGTAAATAATATAACCAAATAATACAGTAGCAACTACAGAAACTAAAGAACCGAAACTAGAGATAGCATTCCATCCAGCAAATGCATCAGGATAATCAGGAATTCTTCTAGGCATTCCAGCAAGACCTAAGAAATGTTGAGGGAAGAAAGTTAAATTAACTCCAACAAATAATGTCCAGAAGTGAACTTTACCTAAGAATTCATTATATGTTTTACCTATTATTTTAGGTGCCCAGTAATAGAATCCTGCAAATAAAGCAAATACTGCTCCCATAGATAATACATAGTGGAAGTGAGCAACTACATAATAAGTATCATGTAATGCAATATCTAAACTAGCATTTGATAAAATTACTCCTGTTAATCCCCCTATTGTGAATAAAGCTAAGAATCCTAAAGTAAAGATTAAAGGTGTAGTAAATCTTAAACTACCACCATATAAAGTAGCTAACCAAGAGAAGATTTTAATACCTGTAGGAACGGCAATAACCATTGTAGCAGCAGTAAAGTAAGCTCTAGTATCAACATCTAACCCTACACTAAACATATGGTGAGACCAAACTAAGAAACCTAAAATACCTATAGAGAACATAGCATAAACCATACCTAAATAACCGAAGATTGGTTTACCTGAGAAAGTTGAAACAATATGACTAACAATACCAAAACCTGGTATGATTAAAATGTAAACTTCAGGATGACCAAAGAACCAGAAAAGATGTTGATATAAAACAGGATCACCACCTCCTGCTGGATCATAGAAACTTGTATTAAAGTTTCTATCTGTTAATAACATAGTAATAGCTCCAGCTAATACTGGTAATGATAATAATAATAATATAGCAGTTACAAAAATAGCCCATACAAATAAAGGTAATTTATGTAAGCTCATTCCATTAGTTCTCATATTTAATACTGTAGTTATGAAATTTATTGCACCTAATAATGAAGATACCCCAGCTAAGTGTAAACTAAAGATAGCTAAATCTACACTACCACCTGAATGAGATTGAATAGAAGATAATGGAGGATATACTGTCCAACCTGTTCCTGCTCCTTGTTCAACCAAAGAACTTAATAATAATAAAATTAATGAAGGAGGTAATAACCAGAAACTAATATTATTTAATCTAGGGAAAGCCATATCTGGAGCCCCACATTGAACTGGTAATAAGTAATTACCAAATCCACCTACTAGACCAGGCATAACCATAAAGAAAATCATTATGAAAGCATGGGCACTAATAATTACATTAAATAATTGATGGTCTCCTGATAAAATTTGTACTCCTGGAGACATTAATTCCATTCTAATAAGAACAGAAAATGCAGTTCCTATCATACCTGCAAATATTGAAAAAATTAAGTAAAGTGTTCCAATTTCTTTAGCATTAGTAGAAAATAGCCAATTCAAATATAAATTATTTTACTTCTTTTTAGTTTTAAGAATAAAAACAAACTAATTAAGCTCTTAATTTTCTAAAAATAGAATATATATAAAATATTAATTTATATATATAAAAATATTAAATTTTTATCTCTAAATGTTTAATGTTTATGAAATATAAAATATTATTCTCTTTTATATAAAAAAATCGGAATAGAGGCGATTCGAACACCCAAGAGTTGCCCCAGAACAATTAGCAATTGCCTTATCTTTCCAAATGATTACTATTCCTCTAATCACGACCAAATATGAAAGTATATATTTATTTCTATTTAAATATTAACCTAAATATAGAATTCTTAATAATCTTTATTATTCTTATTTAGAATTTATTTCGAATATTTAGATTAATTACTTTTTTAGTCTTTACCAGATTCGAACTGGTACTATTATCGTGAAGGGATAATGTACTACCATTATACTAAAAGACCTAGGATAATAATAAATGTGCGAATTTTGGGTTTGAACCAAAACTTACAGTTAATGAGACTGTCGTGCAGGCCTTTACACTATATCGCATAGTAAGTAAATAATATTTAATTTTTATTACTTTTTTTTTGAACACTATCGTTGAAACACTTATTACAAACAAAGAGACTCGAACTCTTAAGGAATTACTTCCACTCCTGCTTAAGAGGAGATTGTTTACCAAAATTTCAACATGTTTGCAAAGTTAGATTTTTTATAAATATGTAATTTTTATATTCACTTCTTTTAGTTTAAATATTAATTTATTAGTGTTTAGGTGTCAAGAGGAATTGAACCTCTGAATAAGGTATTAACAGTACCCCGCAATAACCACTCTGCCATAACACCATTTAAAGATATTAATATATATAATTATAATTTATTATATGAAATAAATATATCTTAATTAAAAATTTATTATTATTTTTATATGGTAGGCGCGACTCGAACACGCTTCTTCTCCCACCCAAAGGGAGCGATTAATCCAGTTCATCTTCTACCATTTAAAATTTTAAAGATCTTTAAAATTAAACTAACTTAACTCTTTTAAGTTTAATTTTATAAAATATTATTAATATTATTATAAATAAGCTAATATATTAAAGTTTATTAAATGAATTACAGCTATATTACCTTCTAAATTTTTTTATATATTTGTAATATGGAAATACTCAAATATAAGTTAAATCTCTCAAATTAAATTTCCTGTTTTTAAATAAGAGGGAGAGGTAAATATTTATTTATTTTCTTATTCATACGTGATATCTAATTTATTAAGTTAGGTTTAAATTTTTATATAAAGCAAAAAGATTTTATTTAGCTAAAATTTAGTTTAAATTTAGCCTTATTAAACAAACATAAATATTAAAATTTAATAATATAAATTAGATTAAAAATACGAATACTCGCAATAAGTTTTAAACTCATTTGCTAATTTAATATTATATATAAATAATAAATATAAGGATAAACGTGAGCCTGTTAATGGTAATTATGTTATTCTTGTTATCTGTTTAGTACCTATAAATTGTCTTTACTTAGTTATTTGGATTATTAATTATTTATTAGTATTAGCTAATTTTGTGATATATACTCTTATTACTTGTTGTAAAGTAAAATAAGGTAAAACAGATTTAGACATTATAAAAATTAAATAAATTATAGCTAATAAAGCAAAAGATAATTGATTTACAAAATAAAATGGGATAAGTTGTGGCATATATATTTTATATATTTTCTTATTTATTTGGTTCTTTAATGAACTATCTCTACTTATTTAGCTAATTAAAACATAAAAATAAGTATAAGATAAATAATAATTTATATTATATTAAAATATGAAAATTATTTATCGTTAAATGAGATAATTAGGGTTTATTTAATTATAAAACTAATTAAATATTATAATTACTTACAATAATATACTTTAAAGATCTTTAATTTTTATAAAGAAAATCTCGTTAAAATATTTAGTGACCTTTACTAAATGTAGTCTAACAATAGAAGAGGTCTTTTTCATCTTAAATTAAACAATTTTAATTTAAAATTATTTTATTAATCAATTAATAAAATGTAGATATAATTATCTCTACACTTTTAGCTTTAAAACTTTTAATAAGAAATTAATAATTATTGATTATATCTATTATTAAAGGATAAAATTTTATAAAAGTAGTAAAAATTTTTTAATAAAAATTTATTATTTTTATATAAAAATAAATAATTTTATAAGAGTAGTAAAATTTTAATTAAGGGTTAAGTTTACAGATGGTTCTGTAGTAAACCTGCAAAGTTTAATAATTTAAAGGTTCAATTCCTTCTTAACTCTTTAATAAATTATAAATTCTCTTAGTTCAATGGCAGAACATCATTCTTCTAAAGTGTTAATTTTGGTTCGAGTCCAAAAGAGAATAAATTAAAATAATAAATCTAAATTAGATTTAAATATTGTCACAGTGTAAAACCATTAGTATAAGGATATTAGTAATTATTCAGATAAAAGGATAATTATAAAAACTTATTTATTTAAAATATTTTAATAAACTTATATATTAACTTAACTTAATCATGATTTTATATCATATTGTTTGTAGTATTAATTATAATTACTTATATTACAATTATTCTTATTATTTATAATTTTTTAAGGAAATTCAGAGTAGATTACAATAATGTATAAAAAAAAAATTAATGATAACTAATTATTTATTGACTATTATTAATATATTAATTAATTTAATTGATGTATTAACTGTTATATTACCTGTGTTATTATCAGTAGCTTTTATGACTATTATAGAAAGAAAACAATTAGCTGCACACCAAAGAAGAGTTGGTCCTACTGTAGTAGGTTATTATGGAATAATGCAACCTTTTGCAGATGCTTTAAAATTATTATTGAAAGAAACAGTTATACCCAGTCAATCTAATAAAGTTTTATTCTATTTAGCTCCTGTTTCTACTTTCATTTTTAGTTATTTAGGGTGGGCTGTAATTCCTTTTGGGCAAGGGTTAACATTATTTGATTTTTCTTTAGGAATCTTTTATACTTTAGCCTTATCTTCATTAGGAGTATATGGGATATTATTTGCAGGATGGTCAGCTAATTCTAAATATGCCTTTTTAGGGTCTTTAAGATCAACTGCTGCTATGATATCATATGAATTAATTTTAAGTTCTGCTATTTTAATTATTATTTTATTAACAGGATCATTTAATTATTCAACTATTATTGAGGTACAACAATCAATATGGTTTATAATTCCATTGTTACCAGTATTCATATTTTATTTTATTTCAATTTTAGCTGAAACAAGTAGAACTCCATTTGATTTACAAGAAGCTGAATCTGAATTAGTTGCTGGTTTCTTCACTGAACATTCTTCAATTCCTTTTGTATTTTTCTTCTTAGCTGAATATTCTTCTATTGTTTTATTTAGTTGTTTAACAGCTATATTATTCTTAGGTGGTTATAATCTACCTGAAGTAATCGTTAATAATTCAATTATAAATTTACAATCTATTATTTTAGGGTTTAAAACTTGTATTTTCTGTTTCTTATTTGTTTTATTCAGAGCTACTTTACCTAGATTAAGATATGATCAATTAATTTCTTTATGTTGGATTAACTTATTACCTATAGCTGTAGCCTTTATTATATTAGTACCAAGTATATTAGTAGCATTTGATATAGCACCATACTAATATTAACTTTTCTTAATTAAATTAAAGATTCTATAATTAAATTTTAATAACTAATAATAGATCTTTGTTAAATTTTATAACTATAAAATTACTGTGTAAGTATAATATATCTGTATTAAATTAATATTAATTATCCCTCCAATTTTTAATATCTGTTATTAAGTTAAATTAGGTAATTATGACTTATTAATATATATAAAAATATTAATAAATTTTTTAAAAGAAGTTAATTAAATATCTGTATATTGTATGTCAAAATATAAAAAGATTAAATTAGTATTAATTACTTAAGTTTATATTATTGCTTTATAAAGCCTATAATTTAATGGTAGAATGTTATCTTGA